TTGCGGTGATTGTGTTCTACTAATCATAAAGATATTGGTACTTTATATTTGCTATTGGCTTTGTGATCTGGGTTAATTGGTTTGGCTTTAAGGCTTTTGATTCGGGCTGAATTGGGTCAGCCTGGGAGATTATTGGGTGATGATCAGCTGTACAATGTGATTGTTACGGCACATGCTTTTATGATAATTTTCTTTTTGGTGATGCCAATAATGATTGGGGGGTTTGGTAATTGGCTTATCCCTTTGATAATTGGTGCTCCTGATATGGCTTTTCCACGATTAAACAACTTAAGGTTTTGGTTGCTTGTGCCGGCTCTTTTTTTGTTGTTGAGATCTTCTTTGGTGGAGAGGGGTGTTGGTACTGGTTGAACAGTGTATCCTCCTTTGTCTGGGAATGTTGCTCATTCTGGGGCTTCGGTGGATTTAGCAATTTTTTCTTTGCATCTTGCTGGTGCTTCTTCAATTTTGGGTGCTATTAACTTTATTTCTACTGTTGGAAATATACGATCTCCTGGTTTGATTGCTGAGCGAATTCCTTTGTTTGTGTGGGCGGTTACTGTGACTGCCGTTTTATTAGTTGCTGCTTTACCGGTTTTAGCTGGTGCTATTACAATGTTGCTTACTGATCGGAATCTTAATACATCTTTTTTTGATCCGACTGGAGGTGGTGATCCTATTCTGTATATACATTTGTTTTGATTTTTTGGTCATCCTGAGGTGTATATTTTGATTTTGCCTGGATTTGGTATAATTTCGCATATTGTTATGCATTATGCCGGAAAAAAGCAAGTTTTCGGGTATTTGGGGATAGTGTACGCCATTGTTTCTATTGGGGTGTTGGGCTTTATTGTGTGAGCTCATCATATGTTTACTGTTGGGATGGATGTGGACACTCGGGCTTATTTTACTGCTGCTACTATGATTATTGCTGTTCCAACTGGTATTAAGGTTTTTAGGTGATTAGCTACTATTCATGGGTTTGTAAACAAGACTGAACCTCCTATTATGTGAGCTTTGGGCTTTATTTTTTTGTTTACTGTGGGCGGGTTAACGGGTATTGTTTTGTCTAATTCTTCTTTAGACATTGTTTTACATGATACTTATTATGTGGTGGCCCACTTTCATTATGTTTTGAGAATGGGTGCTGTTTTTGCTTTGTTTAGGGCTTTTAGATACTGGTATCCTTTGATTTCTGGTGTGACTTTTCATGCTGTTTGAAGTAAAGTTCATTTTGTTTTAATGTTTGTGGGGGTAAATTTAACGTTTTTCCCTCAGCACTTTTTGGGTTTGGCTGGTATGCCTCGTCGATATTCTGATTACCCCGATAGGTTTGCTAAGTGAAATGTAGTTTCTTCTTGAGGTTCGTTAGTTTCTTTTGTTTCTGTGTTACTTTTTATGTTTATGTTATTTGAGTCCTTTGTTTCACAGCGGTCTGTGGTTTGGGGCAGAGCTTTAAGAAGGTCTTTTGAGTGGCAAGACAGTAACTTTCCTGCTTCTTTCCATTCAAACAGGCAAGTTGTGAAAGTTGTGTTGTCATCGTAACTGGTGTGGTAATTTATCGTTGTAAGCGTAAAATGTTGCGTAATCCTTTTCATTTGGTGGAATTTAGTCCTTGACCTTTTACAGCTGCAGGTGGGGCATTGTTTTTAACTGTTGGGTTAGTTTGTTGATTTCATGGAAAGGGAGTAACCTTAATGTTGATTGGTATTCTGGTTATCTTGTTAACTATGGTACAGTGGTGACGAGATGTTGTTCGGGAGGGTACTTATCAAGGTTATCATACTAGGTGGGTTGGTATGAATCTTCGGTGGGGTATAGTGTTGTTTATTTTTTCTGAGGTTTGTTTCTTTTTTGCTTTTTTTTGAGGGTTTTTTCACAGAAGGCTTGTTCCTACTATAGAGTTGGGTTGTGTTTGACCTCCTGTTGGAGTTTTGCCGTTAAACCCTTTTAAAGTTCCTTTGTTAAATACAGCTGTGTTGTTAGGTTCTGGGGTTAGTGTTACTTGGGCTCATCATGGATTGATGGCTGGCAATCGTGAGGAGGCTTTATATGGGCTGCTTTTAACGGTGTTTTTGGGTCTGTATTTTACTGTTCTTCAATGAGGGGAATATGAAGAGGCTTCTTTTAGGGTTGCTGATAGTGTTTATGGTTCTACTTTTTTTGTAATAACAGGGTTCCATGGGTTGCATGTTTTAATTGGAAGAACTTTTTTAGTTGTGTGTACGGTGCGGTGTTACTTGCATCATTTTTCTACTTCTCATCATTTTGGGTTTGAGGCTGCTGCTTGATATTGGCACTTTGTTGATGTAGTTTGAATTTTTTTGTATTTGTGTATTTATTGATGAGGGTCTTAAATAGGAGGGTTTAAAGGTAAATGTTGATAGATATTTTTTCGTCTTTGGATGCTGGGGTATATTCTAGTTTTAGGGCTAGAGGTTTTGTGTGGTTGAGCGGATTTGTTGGGTTATCTATTTCCTTGGTTGGGGTGTGAGTTAGGTTATCTAGTATTAGTGTCATGTTTTTTAGGTTGGTAAATGTGGTATTGGATTTAGTGAAGAGTTGCTCTGGTAAGTTTTTTGGGGGGTTTGCTTTGGGGCAAGTTTCTTTATTTATGATGATTTTTATTGTAAATATCTCAGGTATGGTTCCAAGTGTGTTTAGTCCAACTAGCCACTTGTCGTTGACTCTTGTGTTGGCAATGGTCGTTTGATTTTGTTTGGTTTTTAGGGGTTGAGCGTATTCGTGGCAAAAAAGTGCGGGACATTTGGTCCCGACTGGAAGTCCAATTGTGTTAATTCCATTGCTTGTGTTAATTGAAAGGGTTAGTATTTTGATTCGTCCTATTACTTTGGGTGTTCGATTGGCTGCTAATATTACCATGGGTCATCTTATGTTGCATGTTATTGGGGAGTACGTTGCGGAATTTTTCTATGGGATTTCGATTTTTGGGAGGTTGTTAGGCAGTTTGGTTATGTGAGGATATGTAATTTTTGAGTTTGCTGTTAGGTTTTTGCAAGCGTATGTTTTTGTATTATTGGTTGGACTGTATTCTTCTGATCATCCTATAAGACATTAGCTAATGGGTGTAGTGTTATAAACGAGGAAGAATTAGTTAAAGTATAATTTGAGTTTGTCGAGCTCGAGTTGCCTCTATGGCATTCTTTTATGCCTCAATTAAGTCCTATATCTTGGGTTTTGGTGATTAGAGTTTTTTTGGTGTGTTTTATTTGTTTTGCGGTAGTCGTCTGGTGGGTAGCTGAGAGGAGCTATGGGATTAGGCGCGTGAAGAGTGATGGTAAGGTTGTTAATAACAAAAAGCCTATAAAATGGGGCTTTGGAAGGCTCTTATTGAAATAGTAGTGTGATTTTTTCCTGTTGTGGGTGTGGGGGTTATTGGTGTTATGGTAGGTGGGGTGTGTTTGATATCGCAGCGAAAAAGACTTTTTGGGGCTTTGCTTAGAATGGAAATTTTTACTTTAGGTGTTTATATTATGATCTTTGGATTAGTTTGTTTTCAGGGTTGATTGAGGAGTGTCTGCTTAATTTTTTTAGCTTTTGGAGTTTGTGAGGCTGCTCTTGGGTTGAGTGTGTTAGTTTCGTTGGTTCGGAGTATTGGAAGTGATTACGTCGGTGGATTGATTTTAGGTCATTTTTAGGTTGGGTGTTATTGGGGTTTTAATGGCTGTGATAGGTGGATTTGGACAAAGAATTTTTTGATGGGGTGTTTTATGGGGCTATGTTTTTATACATCTAGTGAGTTTAGGGCTATGGTTTAGGCCTTTAGGGTTAGCTAGATGTTGAAGTGAGGTTTTGATTGTTGATAGCTTTTCTTTTGCTCTTATGACGTTGACTGTTTTGGTTTCTAGCTTTAGGATGTTGGCCAGAGTGCGTGATGTGCAAAAGGCAAATAATAAGTGTACTGAGTTTGTTTTTAGTGTTTTGGTGCTAACTATAGTCCTTATTTTTTGTTTTGGTGTTGGGTCTTTGCTTAATTTTTACATTATGTTTGAGTTCAGGCTTATCCCTATTTTGTTAATTATCTTGGGGTGGGGCTATCAACCGGAACGATTACAGGCTGGAAAATATATGTTGCTGTATACGGTTAGTGCTTCTCTTCCTCTTTTGGTTCTAATTGTTTTGGCCCTTATTAAGGGTGGATCTGTTTTTTGGGGCTGAAAGTTTTTGGGGTTTGAGTGGGGGTGGTTGGTGACTTTTTGTGCTTCTTTAGCTTTTCTGGTAAAATTGCCTATTTATGGGTTTCATTTGTGATTACCTAAAGCCCATGTCGAAGCTCCGGTTGCGGGGTCTATAATTTTAGCGGGTGTTTTACTTAAGCTTGGGGGTTATGGTTTGATTCGATTTTTCTATATACTGAGATTGTTTAGAAGTTTGACTATTTCAATTGTTTTTTGTCTTGGGTTGGCTGGGGGGATTGTTGCTAGCATGGTGTGTTTTGCTCAAAATGATGTAAAGTCTTTGGTGGCTTATTCTTCTATTGGACATATGAGATTGGTTTTGGGTGGTGTGTATTCTAATACAGACTGAGGGTGACTGGGTTGTTTACTAATAATAGTTGCTCATGGCCTATGTTCTTCTGGTTTGTTTTTTCTGGCCAGTGAAACTTATAAGTGTTATGGAACTCGGAGCTTGTTTTTGGTTAAGGGCGGGTTGGTTTTAGTTCCTGGGGTTGCTTTGTGTTGATTTTTAATGTGTGCTATTAATATAGCTGCTCCCCCTTCTCTGAATTTGTGGAGTGAGTTAATACTTGGGATTTCTGTATTAAGGTACTCTACAGTGTTTGCTTTACTCACAGGGGTTATGACTTTTTTAAGAGGACTTTATTCGTGGTATTTGTATTCGATTACTCAGCATGGGCAATATCCATTGTGAGTTCGTGGGGTAATAGTGGTTGAGGAATATATTAGGTATGCTATTAGATTTATGTTAGTGTTTTTATTAGGAGTAACCGGAGTTATGCTGATGTTATTTTTATAACTATTTAATTCTAGTTTTTTTTATTGAGTAAATATAAAAGTGGGGGTTAGTAATAAAATTGTTAAGCTTTAAAAGAATGCACGCAGTGCTCCCATTTTTGGTTTGCAGATCTTCACCCTTGCTACTAGTGTGAATAATAGTATACATGCTAATAGAATGATACAAGTGATTCCATTCTCTATATAGAGGAAGCTTAAGATTTGTGCGGTTTCGTTAATTCTAGCATTAATCTCCGTGTTAATTTGATAATTTGAGGTGAGCCTTAAATTTTTAAGGTTAAAGAATAAAACGGCTGTTAGAATGGCGGGTATCAGAGGGTTATTGGCTGAGAAAGTTATGTTGGGTGAGAGAGATGCAATGTATGCGAATATTACTAGCATTCCACCAATGAAAATAAAGAAGAGTATATAAGAGTATCAAGGGCTAATTGTAGCAATGAGAACACAGTTGAGAAATGCTAGTAACAGTACTATAATTCCTAGGGATAGTGGGTGTATAGGTAAAGTTATTGAGAGTATTGTGTACGTTCATAAGGTTGAGATAATTATTAGTGTAATTACGTATAAACGTGTTATAGTTATGCTGACCATGTTTGGTCTTTCTGCTTGGAAGGCAATTGTACATTTTAATACTATCAGCATTTCACTATAAGAGGAAAAGAAGTGGTGTTAGGGCCATTAGGGTAGCTAGTCTTAGCGGTAGGAAGGATTTTCAAGCTATTGCTATTAAGAGATCATAACGGTAGCGAGGTAAAGTAGCTCGAGCTCATAGAAAGACAATGGCTACTGGGATAGATGTAATTAATGTGCCTGTTAGCAGACAAGAGGTAACAAGGCTTATCATGAGAATGTTTCTGTACTCTGCTATAAATAGAAAAGCAAATCCGGCTCCGCCGTATTCAATATTAAATCCAGATACTAGCTCTGATTCTCCTTCTGCAAAATCAAACGGGGCTCGGTTTGTCTCTGCGAGAATTACTGCTAATCATATAATTCCTAAAGGTAGGAATAGTATAAGGGAGACTATAGATAGGTTTATAAGGCGAATTCTTAGTATGTCCATTTGTATTGTTAAAAACAGGTAGAAGATAATGATTAGGGTTATAGTAACTTCGTAGGAGATGGTTTGAGCCATGGCTCGAATGGCCCCTAATAATGCATATTTGGAATTTGAGGATCAGCCTGCTATTAGTGTTGTGTAGACGGTTAGGGAAGAGATACACAGAAATAAAAGTATGCCCAACGTGAGTTGGTATGAGACTATAAAGGAGGGAAATAGTTGTCATAATCTAAGGGCTAAAATTAGCATCACTGTTGGAGTCAAGATAAAGGGAAAATAGTTTGAGGATATTGGGGTAATTCATTCTTTAACAAAGAGCTTTAAAGCATCTGCTAGTGGTTGTGGAATTCCAATCACCCCTAGTTTATTAGGGCCCTTTCGAATTTGAAAGTACCCAAGGGCTTTTCGTTCTAGAAGGGTAAAAAATGCTACGCCTAACAAAATTAATAGGTACGTGATTAGGGTAGAGGTTAAGTGTTGAATTATGTAGAAAGGGAAGTGGTCTTCATGGTCAGAGCTTAAATCTGAAGCACTTTTCTGCCACCTTGCTTCAAAAAGGGTGTGAGGCCTTTTATTCGGTGTAAACGAATTGTAATGGATATACTACTTTTTGGCAAAGCATCAGGGCGATAGCCCATGGTTTACCTCATCAGAGTAATCCGTTCGTCCGGCGTGATGCTTGATTTAACGATGCCTTGACTGTTGTTTTGGTAAAGTTGCAGTTTACAGTAATGTGTGTATATACTACAAGGCAATTGGGTAATTACTTGAAAGCGGAATCTTTAATTCCTTCTAATGATTCAAATTCATTTGTGTATTGTATTCACCAGCTTTCAGTTTTAATTGAAATTTTTTGTTTAGTAAATAATTTTTTAGAGAAAGGTAATTTATATTTAAATAGTGGGGGTGGGAATCTGTCGGAAGTTTAGTAATGTTCTCACTTAGGGGTAAATTTTGAGGGTTAGGAAACAAGTAAGTAAACTTATTAATGTTTATTAGGTAAATTAGAGAAAGAGGGGTTTAACGCTTAAGGGACAACAATAGACAAAAAGATAGGGTTAATTAATTAAGATGAAAGATATATACACATGGGTGATTGAGGATTAACTATGGGGTTTAATTGTAGCAGTTAAGTTAAAGGTATAAAATACTTCAAAGGTTAACTTGTTGGTGGTTAAACATGCAAGGGGGTGTCCACTGTTATACCAGGTGAAAAATAAAAAAAATATGAGAGTTCCTGTATTATGTTCTGTTTCTCTTTTCTTTATTGCTATTTTTTTATGAGTGTTTGGGGTTTATGCGATTGGCTCTTCAAGACAGAGCTATATGATTGAATGACAAATTATGAGTCTGTGTAGCACAGATTGAAGTTTACCAATTATCGTTGATTACATTAGTCTTATTTTTTCTTGTTTTGTTTGCTTAATCTCTGGTTCTGTGTCTTTGTTTAGAGTATCTTATATGGATGGAGAGGTCTTTATACGACGATTTATGCTACTCATTATGGCATTTGTAGGGTCTATAAACTTATTGATCTTTGTTCCTAGGCTTATTACTATCTTGTTGGGGTGAGATGGTTTGGGGATTGTGTCTTTTGCTTTAGTCATTTATTACCAAAATAAAAAATCTTTAGCTGCTGGAATGTTAACCGTGTTGGCTAATCGTATCGGGGATGCCTTACTGATTTTGAGCATTTGTTTTTTGGTTAACTGAGGAGAGTGACGAATTGGTTATGGGATAACCGGGGATTATAGGTTATTAGTTTGTGTTCTGGTTGTTGTTGGGGCAATGACAAAAAGTGCTCAGATCCCGTTCTCGGCCTGGTTACCTGCAGCGATAGCTGCTCCTACACCTGTTTCTGCTTTGGTCCATTCATCGACTCTGGTGACAGCTGGTGTTTATTTGGTTATTCGATTTTATAGCACTTTGATTGAAGCACAGGAGGTTTTGTGGTTTTTAGGGAAGATTGGGGGATTAACTTTATTAATAGCTGGATTAAGAGCTTGTTTTGAGGTTGACTTGAAGAAAATTATTGCTTTGTCTACTTTGAGTCAGTTGGGCTTGATAATGTTTACTGTAGGGGCTGGTTTTCCTGTTATTGCGGTTTTTCACCTTTTTACCCATGCGTTGTTTAAAGCTTTGCTGTTTTTATGTGCTGGTTCTATTATTCATTCTACTATGGACACCCAGGATGGGCGGATTTTGGGGGGTTTGAACTACCTATTACCCTTTAGAAGAAGGTGTTTGGTGCTCAGAAGTATTGCGTTATGTGGAATACCTTTCTTAAGGGGGTTTTATTCGAAGGATCTTATTTTGGAAGGGGTTTTTAGTAGTTTTAATGGGAGGTTAGAGGTATTCGTGATATTAGTGGGTGCTGGGTTGAGTTTGGTTTATAGTTTGCGAATTTTGTTAGTAGGGGTGTTTGGGCAGAGTTTTGGTGGGGGTTTGTTTACTTACGGGGTTGAAAGGGGCTATGTAGTGTCCTCAATTGTTATTTTATCTCTTGGTGCAGTTATAGGGGGGTGGTTATTACAAAGAGTTTGGGTTAGTGTAAACGGGTTTAGGTTAGTTGGTGTTCTTGGAAAAATGGTTATTAGTGTTGTTACGTTTTTAGGTTTATTATACAGATTTGTTGATTTTCTTTCGAAAAAGGTCTTTGGGAAGAGGTTTTTTGGTGGGTTAAGTCGATTCTTGTCTAGGATGTGGTTTATAAACCTAGTATCTGGGAGATTTTTGGCAGGGATTGGTCTTGAGAGAGGTGGATTAATACATTTGCACTTAGATTTAGGTTGAATGGAAATGCTAGGGGGACAAGGTGTGTTTAAGACTTTGGAAAAAGGTGTTGATTTAAGGTATTTTATGCAGAGCGGGAGGCTTTTGATCTATATTCGTGTTTTTTTGATTTTATTAATGCTGTTTTTGCTTAGGGCTAGGCGATAATTCATTATTTTAATAATGTCTCTTGATATTGATGATAGATAATGGAGAAAGACTAGGTCATTTTAACATTTTCAGTGTTATGTTTTTAAAGTTTAAACTATTTGTCCTTTTGGAGCTATGCTTTTGCAGGGAACAGTGTAGAGAATAATAAAAAGTCTCATAATTTTGAGAGTATAGGGGAAACCATAAAAAATCTAAAGTAAAGAGCAGAAAAGGTTTGGCCGATTCAAATAAATGGGTCTTCCACTGGTTGTTTGCCAATTCAGGTGAGTACGATGAAGATGCCTAAGAATAGCCAAAAAAGGGTTTGGTTGATGGGATAAAAGGAGTTGGCTCGTATAGTATTGTAGTGCAGTATAGGTATAAAGACTAGGATTAGAATTGATATCAATAGGGCGACTACTCCCCCTAGTTTGTTAGGGATGGATCGTAGAATTGCATAGGCAAACAGAAAGTATCATTCTGGCTGAATATGAACGGGTGTTCTTAGTGGATTAGCTGGGATGTAGTTTTCGGGGTCTGTTAAAAGGTTAGGTGAGAATAAGCAAATAAGAGTTAGTACGGCAAGTAATACGATAAATCCTACAACATCTTTAGATGTGTAGTAGATGTGAAATGGGATTAAGTTGACGTTTGACGAGATACCGAGGGGGTTGTTAGAACCTGTTTCATGTAAAAACAATAAGTGAATGACGACAAAGGCTACGATAGCAAATGGGAGGACGAAGTGTAATACAAAAAATCGGCTTAAAGTTGCATTACTTACTGAGAATCCTCCTCACAATCAGTAGACTAGAGTTTTTCCAATGTATGGAATTGCTGAGAGTAGATTAGTAATTACGGTAGCTCCTCAAAAAGATATCTGTCCCCATGGAAGTACGTAACCCAAGAAAGCTGTTGCTATAGTAAGAAAGAGTAGGATAACTCCAATATTCCAAGTTTCTTTGGCTAGGTAAGATCCGTAATACATACCACGGCCTGTATGCAGATAGATGCATACAAAAAAGAATGAAGCACCATTTGCATGGATGGTTCGCATGAGTCAGCCGTAGTTTACATCACGCGAAATATGCGAGACGGAGTAAAAGGCAAGGTCGACGTTTGAGGTGTAGTGTATAGCTAGAAAGAGTCCTGTAATAATTTGGGTAACTAGACACAAACCTAGTAAGGAGCCAAAATTTCATCATGTGGACAGGTTAATTGGAGCTGGTAAATCATATAAAGAATTGTTTAGAACTTTGACAAGAGGGTGAGTTTTTCGTACAGGAAGCTTAATTCAGAAAATTAGTGTGACTAAATCTAAAACTCCCAAAGTTTTTATTTTTTTAAACTATTTTCTGCTGAGTAGGAAAGGTGAAGATATTCACTTTCTATTAGGTAACAACTAATTGCTTTAATTTTAGCTTCTTTCCTAGCTTATACTTGTTCTATTCTTGCTTACGGTAAAATTAGTAGAGGGTAAGTGATTAACTTATTTACTGATCCTAAGTCAGTGGTATTTTTATACTAACCCGCTTTAGTGGTTAAGGTCAAATTCAATGGGTGTTTAGTGGTGCTTTCGTGAAATGCATTTCTTGGGGTCCTTTCGTACAATCAAGAAAAGGTTTATTAATAAGGAGATAGAAACCAACCTAGCTTGCGCCGGTCTTAACTCAGCTCGTGTAAGGGTATAGTAGTCGAACAGACTATCCTATCATAGCGGTTGCACTTATGTGGATATCCTTAAGCCAACATCGAGGTCGCAAACCCAACTTTCGATGTGTACTCTTGAGTTGGATTACGCTGTTATCCCCGGGGTAACTACTTTTCGGTCCTTAGTAAATTTTGGATGTTTTTTAGAAAAAATTGGAAGTTTTACTGGTTCCAAGATTGCCCCAATCAAACCTCGTATACTTTCAAGCGGATAGGCGGAAGTATGAGAAGAGGTAAAGTTCCGCGGGGTCTTTTCGTCTTCCTTTGTTATCTAAGTCTTTTCACTTAGACGAAAAGTTTTTTTTGTATACAAAGTACAGCTATTCCTAGTCTTGCCATTCACTGGCCTCCAATTAAAAGGCTAATTATTACGCTACCTTAGCACGCTCACGCTAACGCGGCCGTTTAAAATTTCACTGGGCAGGCATTATCTTTTATCAGGGGTAGTTCAAAAGACGATGTTTTTGGTAAACAGGCAGGGAATTTATTTGCCGAGTTCGCTTTGTATAGGTTTGTTAAGTAAAAGTGTTGTTGTTTCAAGTTCTTTTAGAGTTGTGAGAAGTGGATTGTATTAATACTAATAGAATGCCTGTTTACTGTCGTGTGGTGTTTTACGATAAATTTCTTTAAAGTTAAAATAGTGTATATAAATATTGGATATTTGGGTGTTATAACTAGAACGTTATAAGGTGGCTGCTTTTAAGCCTACTTGGAAAGTTGAGACAGTAGAATATTTTTGTATTCTTACTGAGCTTGTCCTCAGTAAGCTAACCTTTATAGCATTAGCGATATGGCGTTTATAGCTATAAGGCAGCACTTTGATGCTTTTGAAGAAAAACCAGCTATATGACTATATGAAAGGCTTGTTACTTCTACTAAGAGTTACATTTATCAATTATGAAACATTGATTTTTAAGGGTTAGTAGCTCATAGTCATTCGGGAGGTTAGCTTGCTATGATTTTGTTGCTTCTCCATGATGCAAAAGGGACATGGTGTTACCATTTCTTGAAAAGGCTAAAGATTGGCCCTTGCGGTTTTTGAGTGGATAGGAAGATTTTTTATGAAATACTGTGCGCTGTGAGAATTTTCCTTAGTTTGTATAAGTTTAAGGTTTGTTTTTGCTTACAAAGGGGGTAGTCCGTAAAAAGAGCTACAATCTTTTGCCTAGTTCTCGGCCACTTTGTTAATCATTTAGCTCTGGAGAGTATTATTCTTACCTTTGATTTACAAGACCAATGCTTATTAGCTTCTCAGAGCTGTCCTGAAGTTGAATAATAACTGTGGTCGAGTTAAAAGCTCGATGCCTGATATCTCGGCCATCGTGGACTGTGATAGGGGCAATTTCCATTACCCCTACTATGTTACGACTTATCCTACTTTATTGTCGGAGTGACGGGCGATTTGTGCGCGCTTTAGTTCTTGTTCAGATTTATTTTATGTAAGCTAAAAACCTTACTTTCAAGTCCTCCTTTGTTAGGGTTTTGAAACCCTGAGTTCGCTAGTGTGTTTATTTGTATCCCATAGATCTGCTTTTCATTGGCTGTATGTCACCTGAATTTTTGAGCTAAAGGCTCTATTGCTTCCTTTTTTTTCTTCTTCGAGCAAGCATAAACGGCCATACACAAGCTGAAATGCGAGAATAGCTAAGATTTTCGTGGATTATCGAATTAAGCTACAGGATCCCCTGATAAGGAGTAAAGCACCGCCACATTGTTTGAGGTTTAAGCTTTCGCTCGTAGTATTCTTTTTTGTGTTGGGCCACACAGTAGTCGGGTATCTAATCCGAGTTCTGAGGTTGTGGTTTGTTGGGGTAACTAGGTAATGACTGGATTGGGTTTAGTTTTAATTTATTTTTTACGTTAAAAGTTAATTTTATAGTCTTTTTAGGTTAAGTAGTTATCCCGATTTGTTTTAATTAGCTTGGAGTATTGGTATAACCGCGACTGCTGGCACCAATTTTGCCGCTCCTTTTACTGTTTTCTAGGGCCTAGTTTCCTAGCTAAGTGTAATATAGGACATTGGTGTTGTGAAAGGTTGAACGCTGAGGTAAGTGTTCTTGGGCTACCCTTGGGGTAGATAAACTTTTTGAAAGTTTATTAAGGTTAGTCCATTTGCACAATGTGTGTAAGCTACCATATGTAGTTTAATTGGTATAGCTAACTATATACGTCAATGAAATATTTAAAGCAAGGGTGACGTGGTGCACCCCGTTATGGGCCGAAACCATAATACTGTTAGTTTCTTGCTTAAGTTCGGGTAGAGGTTGATTTTGAATCATTTAAAGCTTTGAAGGCTATTAGTTTAATTTAACTTAAACCCCTGTTCTATTGGAGTAGTAGGAAGAGGTTTCTATTTTTGGGTTATGAGCCCAACAGCTTGATTTTTAGCTTATCCTGCTTAGAAAAAGAAGAGGATTAAGGTTAAAGGTAAAATTTGGGATAATAGGAATAAAGTTGCTTGTTTTGAGGTTATTTGAGTTTTAATTAGGTGTATTTTGTTAAATCTTAGTAGTGTTGAGAAGGTTAGGGATAGATAGTAGTATAAACTTACCAATGCTCCAATAACTAGGCCAAAGATGATAATTGTTTTTGCTTTTGTGAATATTAGAACTAGTGATTTTATAATAAAGCCTGTCAGGGGAGGTAATCCACCTAGTGAGAGGATTGTAATGGCCAGGATAAAAAATTTCATGGGTTCTTTAGGGGAAAAAAGTTGTTTATAGGATTTAGTTTGCTCCTTGGTCAGGAAGGCGTAAATTGACATGTTGATTAAGATATAGGCGGTGAGATAGGCAATAAGAATAATGTCATTTCTGCTAATGCTGGCTAGTATTCATCCTGTATGTCTGATTGATGAATATGTGAGCAAAGATCGAATATCAGTTTGGTTTAAGCCTCCAATGCCTCCTCACAGTGCACTGACTATTGCGATTGGTATGATGGATTCTATTAGGAGGGGGTTAAAAGAGTTGATGGCGAGGATTGGAGCAATCTTTTGCCAGGTTAAAAGTAGGAATGCTGGCATTAATTGGAGTCTTGCTATGACGGGTGGGAACCAAAAGTGAAAAGGTGCCACACCTAATTTTAGGCATATTGCAATAACTATTAGGATTTGTAGATTGTCAAAATATGCTGAGATGATTGCTGAAGCGATAAAAATTGTTGATCCAAGGGATTGTGGAACTAGATACTTTACTGCTGCTTCTGACTCTCTTCTGCTTTCTTTTAAGAAAATAAGCGGGATGTAACCTAGTATATTAATTTCTAAGCCTATTCAGGTTACCAGTCAGTTAGATGAAGAAGCTACTATACAAGTGCTTCTGATTATAAGGAAGATAAACAGAAGTTTATTGGGTGATTTCATTTTTTGTCAGTAAGATGTGTATAAAAGTGGTTGAGGGGTTATTGTTGTTTTGGTTGAGTCTTGGCCAGGTCTGTATTGGCGGATCTAGGGATAACTGGATGGTCCCCGGTTTTGGGTTGGGGAGATTGATCATTCAGATTTATTGAGCATAGGGCTTGATTAGTAAGCTCGGGCTCGTTTGAAAGGATAAATATAGGAATAGCGGGGATTAGACAAAGGGCAATTAGTGAGATTAATAGGCTAAAAGATAGGCAGTTAGATAGTCAGTTTGGTAGCTTTTGTTTTGAGATTACTCGGGTCTCGGCTAAGACGTTACGAGTAGCTAAATGCACGCAGTGCTCTTTTGGCGTGAAAGGCCAATGTGCGGTAAGTTAAACACTTAATTAGCTAGAGAAGAAAGGTGGAAGGAGTTAAACCTCTCTTTATGTGGTTAGAAGCCCCATATTAGCTCGGCTACCTTTCCGGTAAAAGGATAAGTGAGTCGAACACTTTCTTTTTGGTTTCAAGGCAAATATTCTCCGAGGTCCTTTGATACAGTTCTAGAATGTGGGTTTCAATGGTTGAATGCAAATCAAATCTTTTTTTTAAAGTATAGAACTTCTTTGATCTATAATTATTTTGTTTACAGAATTTTATATAGAGAAAAAGTGAATTAAATTGTTATAGTAGGAAAGGGGGGGGGGGAAAGATATAATGAGTAGTTTAAGCGATAAAAAACAATAGGTTGTGGTTCTATAGACAGGATTATTGACTCTCATTAAGTATATTAGGCACGATAAGGTGTAGTAAGAAACTTTATCATGTTTTGGTTCACTTGGCGGAAAACGGGTGATATGGAAAAAGTGGTGTTAAGCGTTCTATTAGCTGTTTCTCTTGGTTTTGTTTTACTGCTTGTTGGATTGTTTCTTGGTATGTCCTTTTATGCTGGTCGAGAAAAAGTAAGTCCTTTTGAGTGTGGGTTTGATCCCATGGGATCTTCTCGAGTGCCTTTTTCTTTACGATTTTTTTTGTTGGCTGTGATTTTTGTAGTTTTTGATGTAGAGATTGTTCTACTTTTTCCTGTTGTAACAGTAGTTGGAAGTTCTTGAGTGTGAGTTAGTAGTTATTTGGCGTTGTTAGTTTTTTTGGTGTTGTTGTTTGGTGGAGTTGTTCATGAGTGGCGTGAAGGTTCCTTAGAGTGGGAGATATAAGGGAGACATAAAAAAAATGAATAAAAATGAGCTTTTGGGGTCAATTAGGGTTTCAAGATAGTTATAGTGGTTTGAGTTCTGAGCTTACTTTTTTTCATGATCATGCTATATTTGTTCTTGTTCTAGTTTCATCTTTTGTGGGGTATATGATAGTGTGTTTGTTAAAAAGAAGGCTGTCTTCTCGGTTTATTATAGAAGCTCAAGCGCTTGAAGCTGCTTGAACTATGGTTCCTGGATTATTGTTATTAATTTTGGCTGTTCCGTCTGTTCGGTTGTTGTATCTGTTAGATGAAGTGGGCGGGCCTGTGGTTAGGATAAAGGTTATTGGGCATCAGTGATATTGGGAATATGAGTATGGGGATGGTAGAGATATAGTTGGTTTTGACTCTTATATAGTAAATGGTATGGAGGTAACTGAGGGCGGTTATCGTTTGTTAGAGGTTGATAACCGATGTGTGTTGCCTTTTGGTGTTGATGGACGTGTTTTAGTTAGTTCTGCTGATGTAATTCATGCTTGAGCTCTTCCTTCTCTTGGTGTGAAGGCTGATGCTATTCCTGGTCGGATTAATCAGTTGGGCGTTCATTTGATAATATCTGGTGTGATATTTGGCCAGTGTAGGGAAATTTGTGGGGTGAATCATTCTTTTATACCTATCAGAGTGGAGGGGGTTTCTCCGGAGATTTTTTATCATTGGTTAATGGGGTAACTTGGATTGGTTGTGTGTTGGTGTAAGT